AATGATTGGCCATACTATCGCTATCCATAATGGAAGGGAACACCTACCCGTTTATATAATAGATCTTATGGTAGGACATAAATTGGGAGAATTTTCACCTACTATAAATTTTAGAGGACATGCGAAAAATGATAATAGATCTCGTCGTTAATTAAATGAATTAAAAAAAATGAATATAGATTTTTTTTTAGTGAGAGGTAAACCTTATGATAAAGAAGAAAAATAAGAAATCATATACTTCCGTATATGCTTTAGGGCAATATATATCTATGTCTGCCCATAAAGCACGGAGAGTAATTGATCAAATCCGTGGACGTTCCTACGAAGAAGCACTTATGATATTAGAACTTATGCCTTATCGAGGATGTTATCCCATTTTTAAATTAGTTTATTCTGCAGCAGCAAATGCTAGTCACAATAAGGGTTTCAAAGAAACCAATTTAGTCATTAGTAAAGCTGAAGTGAACCAAGGAAATACTGTGAAAAAATTAAAACCTCGTGCCCGAGGACGGAGTTACCCAATAAAAAGATCCACTTGTCATATAACTATCGTATTGGAAGATATATCCTTCTATCAACAATATGAAGAATATTTAATGTATTTAAAAAAACCTGGATGCAGCAATGAAAACATAAATCTAACATGTTATGATACATATAGTAGTGGAGGCCTATGGGACAAAAAATAAATCCACTTGGTTTCAGACTTGGTACAACCCAAAGTCATCATTCTCTTTGGTTTGCACAACCAAAAAAGTATTCTGAAGGTTTAGAAGAAGATAAAAAAATACGAGACTGTATTAAAAATTATGTCCAAAAAAATATAAGAATATCCTCTGGTATGGAGGGAATTGCACGTATCGAAATTCAAAAAAGAATCGATCTCATTCAGATCATAATCTATATGGGATTTCCTAAATTATTAATTGAAGATAAACCCCGAAGAGTCGAAGAATTACAGATGAATGTTCAAAAAGAACTGAATTGTGTCAATAGAAAACTCAACATTGCTATTACCCGAATTTCCAATCCGTATGGGCATCCTAATATTCTTGCAGAATTTATAGCTGGCCAATTAAAAAATCGCGTTTCTTTTCGAAAAGCAATGAAAAAAGCTATTGAATTAACTGAACAGGCGAATACAAAAGGAATTCAAGTACAAATTGCAGGACGTATTGACGGAAAAGAAATTGCACGTGTTGAATGGATCAGAGAAGGCAGAGTTCCTTTACAAACAATTGAAGCTAAAATTGATTATTGTTCCTATACAGTTCGAACTATTTATGGGGTTTTAGGAATAAAAATTTGGATATTCGTAGACGAAGAATAAAAAAAACTTTATTTGTCTTTACATTTTATCCACCGATAAAAAACGAAAACTATGTAGTATAACACTATAAAGTAATAAAAAATTGCAGTCTTCTTTTTTATGTTTAAGAAAAAAATAAGCAATTCTATAAGGTTGAATAAAAATTTCCATCAAAACTCCTTTGATATAATTGCTATGCTTAGTGTGTGACTCGTTGGTTTAGGATTCGATTAGATTAAGATAAAAAAAAAGAACTTACCTATAACAGCAACTAATAACTATAAGCATTAATAAATAACCTAAGCAACTCATTGCTTCGCATTATCTGGATCCAAAAAAATCAGTCAAGATATGATAGGCTGATCATATCATTGTAGCAACTGACTTTTTTTACAAAAAAGAAAAAAGAAAGATGATTATTAAGTTATGAAAGGTAATCAAAAAGTATGCGGATAAATGGAAGGATGAAAGAAAGAGAGAAAAAATTGAATATTAATGATATATGATTCCAATTTTAAAAGTCTATGAGGTCACTGTAAGAAAAGCAATGTAATAAAGCATCAATACAGATTACAGATTCATTCATAATAATTAGATAAATCTGTTCCGAAAACAAAAAATTAAGAGCCTTGAGCCAATAAAAACTGAGAAAATTGACTCAAAAAAAAAAAAAAAAAATGAAATTCAAAATTTCATGTAAAAGCTCCATTGTAGAATTCGGGCCTAATGATTAATCAAGAAGCGATGGGAACGACGGAACCCATGAATATAGAGGATTCTAGTGAAAAACAAATCTTAGTAATTCATTGGACAGGATGGCGGAATAAACCAGAAACTTTATTATCTATTCTGATTTTGATTCCGAGACCTCGGGGGATAAACATCAAACTTAAATAGATATTGAAAGAGTAAATATTCGCCGGCGAAAAGTTTGTTTTTTTTCAATAAAAAACGTAATAAAAGATGAAAAAAAAAAATGAAAAAGATAAACGAAAATTTTGTTAGAATATTCTAACTCTAACAAAAACTACATTTGTAATGATGATATTACGTTATTTTTAAATAAATAGAAATAGAATTCATCTTTGATTCGATTTTGAAAAAGACATACACAAATTTAGAAGAGATAAGATGCAATTTCAAAAAATACCATGATTAATAGGATTATTAATGAATTAAATCTATATCTTAATTAGTCCTTTTATTCGCGAGGAGCTGGATGAGAAGAAACTCTCACGTTCAGTTCTGTAGTAGAGATGGAATTTATAATTTAGAAAAAACCCATCAACTATAACCCAAAAAGAACAAGATTTCGTAAACAACACCGAGGAAGACTAAAAGGAATATCCTCTCGTGGGAATCGTATTTGTTTTGGCAGATATGCTCTTCAAACACTTGAACCCGCTTGGATCACATCTAGACAAATAGAAGCAGGGCGACGAGCAATGACACGAAATGTACGACGTGGTGGAAAAATTTGGGTACGTATATTTCCAGACAAGCCGGTTACAGTAAGACCCGCGGAAACGCGTATGGGTTCTGGAAAAGGATCCCCCGAGTACTGGGTAGCTGTGGTTAAACCAGGTAAAATACTTTATGAAATGGGTGGTGTACCCGAAAATATAGCCAGAAAAGCTATTTCAATAGCGGCATCAAAAATGCCTATAAAAACCCAATTCATTATTTCTGAATAGGAATTCTAGAAAGAAAAAGCTAAATAACATTTAAGGATAAAAAGATTATAAGTTTTCTTTTTTTTTGACAAACAATATTTTTTTACTTCGTCCTTTGCATTAAAAGAAGAGATACAAAAATATGATTCAACCACAAACCTATTTGAATGTAGCAGACAACAGCGGGGCTCGAGAATTGATGTGTATTCGAATAATAGGAGCTAGTAATCGCCGCTATGCTCATATTGGTGACGTTATTGTTGCTGTAATCAAGGAAGCAATACCAAATACTCCTCTAGAAAGATCAGAAGTGATCAGAGCTGTAATTGTACGTACTTGTAAAGAACTCAAACGTAACAATGGGACCATAATACGATATGATGACAATGCCGCAGTTGTCATTGATCAAGAAGGAAATCCAAAAGGAACTCGAGTTTTTGGGGCGATCCCACGGGAATTGAGACAATTAAACTTTACTAAAATAGTTTCATTAGCTCCTGAGGTATTATAAGACCTAAATATCGATAGTTAGTATAAGATAGGATTAAAAAAATGGTATTGAAATCAAATTAATTAATAGATTGTGTATCACGCATATACCCTTAATAATTTTATATATTAATAATTGAATTCATATATTAATATATAATTCGTCTCTATCTATATATAAATAAAAGAAAAAGAACATGTTAATTATATCAAAATTATAGAACAATAAGGAATTTTAACTTATCATGGGGAAAGACACTATTGCTGATATAATAACCTCTATAAGAAATGCTGACATGAATAGAAAAGGCACGGTTCGGATAGGATCGACTAACATCACCGAAAGCATTGTTAAAATACTTTTACAAGAGGGTTTTATCGAAAACGTAAGGAAACATCGTGAAAACAACCAATATTTTTTGATTTTAACCCTAAGACATAGACGAAATAAAAAAGAATCCTATAAAACGATTTTAAATTTAAAGAGAATAAGCCGACCGGGTCTACGAATCTATTCTAACTCTCAACGAATTCCACGAATTTTAGGCGGAATAGGAATTGTAATCCTTTCCACTTCTCAAGGTATAATGACAGACCGAGAAGCTCGACTAAAAAGAATCGGCGGAGAAATTTTGTGTTATATATGGTAATCCTTCTAATATAAAAATTGGATATCCGGAACTTACCATTTGTGAAAAAAAATGAATTAATGAAAGTTTTCTTTCTGAATCACTTCCGAACGGCATGGTTCGATTTTGTTTAGATACTAAAGATTTGTTTGATTTTAGGTCATGCTTCTGAAAGGATTCAACATATTTTTGTATAGGTATACCTATAGGATAAAAAGGGTAAAAATTTTAATAAGTTCTTAGGTATAAGTTAATCGGGGGACAGCCACTTTCTAGACTCCATAACAAGGATTCAAATAAGTAAGTGGTTTTTTTCAAATTCACCATTCCTTTCACGAAGATACAATTCAAGATTCAAAAATATCAAGAAACCTTTTTTTCGTCCAACAATAAGTATATTCAGAGAATTAAGGAATAACAACTATGAAAATAAGGGCTTCCGTTCGTAAAATTTGTGAAAAGTGTCGGCTAATCCGTAGGAGGGGACGAATTATAGTAATTTGTTCCAACCCGAGGCATAAACAAAGACAAGGATAATCTTACTAAAGGAAATAAAGGAAAGGGCACTTTCAAGGAGCTAGCAAAAAAAAGGTCCGTTTTGACATGAAATGGATATATCCATATATTTCTTGTGAAATGAAAAAATATGGCAAAACCTATATTAAGAATTGGTTCACGTAAAAATACACGTAGTGGTTCACGTAAAAATGTACGTAGAATACCAAAGGGAGTTATTCATGTTCAAGCAAGTTTCAACAATACCATTGTGACCGTTACAGATGTACGGGGTCGGGTGATTTCTTGGTCCTCCGCGGGTACTTGTGGATTCAGGGGTACAAGAAGAGGAACACCTTTTGCTGCTCAAACCGCAGCAGGAAATGCTATTCGAGCAGTAGTGGA